TATTTCATTTTTATTTAATTGATCTCACTCAATTAATCTTTCCTTTCGTTACTGCCCCCTAGGAGAAGTAATAGGTAGGGATGACAGGATTTGAACCCGTGACATTTTGTACCCAAAACAAACGCGCTACCAAGCTGCGCTACATCCCTTTTAAAATTATTGTACAATGTCATTGTACAAAATCCATGTCTTGTTTTCCATATCGTTATTTTTTTCTGTATCCATATACAATTTTCTTGTCATCTTGTCATTTCTTCTTTTTGGTTTCATTTAATAAATAATCTTATATACATCTGATAAAAAAAGAATGAATATTTATTAGAATGCTTAAGAAAAAAGAAAGGGGGCACCCCTTTCTTTTTTAGGGACAGGGATAGGAAAACCTCATCTACTGCTCATTGTAGATATTTATTTTTGTTAGGAATTCCGTACAAAAAAGACAAATGATCTTGAACTACAGCATCTGACCATATATGTATTACAATAAAGAAGGAGGATTTTCAATGCGGGACATAAAAACATATCTCTCCACAGCACCCGTGCTAACTACTCTATGGTTTGGGTCTTTAGCGGGTCTATTGATAGAAATTAATCGTTTATTCCCCGATGCTTTGTCATTCCCCTTTTTTTAATTATAGTTTAAGATCCTATTTTATTTTGGAGAACAGAAATGGAAAAGAGGTTCCTGTATAGGGTAAAAAATTACACTAAATCGTAGCATAGAAAAAAGGATACTTAAATGAAATACTGGAAAGAATAATTGATAATTAGAAAAAATTGTATTACTCACATAAAATTATTATATTCTATTAATTTCTATTAGTATTAATTGGAATTAACTAGTTAGTAACTTTTATTTCTATTTATATAGATTTTTTTTTCTTTTTTGTTCTTTTCGTCTTCTTAGATTTAGATTCGGGTCGAAAATAGAAGAATTAAGTCGATCAAAAATTTAAAGGAGGTTCATGGCTAAGGGTAAAGATGTCCGAGTTAGAGTTATTTTGGAGTGTACCAGTTGTGCCCAAAATGGTGTCAATAAGAAATTGCCGGGCATTTCTAGATATATTACTCAAAAGAATCGACACAATACACCCAGTCGATTAGACTTGAGAAAGTTTTGTCGTTATTGTCGCAAGCATACGATTCATGGGGAAATAAAGAAATAGATCGAATGGAACATATGTATTGTATTATTTTTCAAAGGAACAGGAAAAAGAAAAACTTAACATATATATGTATGTAAATATATAATATACAAATAAAAAAAGAAAACTCATTTCGGTCAGATCTGAAATGAATAAAGAAATAGAAATTTAGAGATAAGGAATAAACCATGGATAAATCCAAGCAACCTTTTCGTAAATCCAAGCGATCTTTTCGTAGGCGTTTTCCCCCAATTGAATCGGGGGATCAAATTGATTATAGAAACATGAGTTTAATTAGTCGATTTATTAGTGAACAAGGAAAAATATTATCTAGACGGGTGAATAGATTGACCTTGAAACAACAACGATTAATTACTATTGCTATAAAACAAGCTCGTATTTTATCTTTGTTACCTTTTCTTAATAATGAAAAACAGTTTGAGAGAGCTGAGTCGATCCCTAGAACGGCTGGTCCCAGAACCCGAAATAAATAGATAGACTCTTAGATATACTCTTCCGATTGATTCAAAACTCCAAGCGGAACTCAAGCTCAGATTGATGTTTTGCTCAAAAAACCTCGAGTCCAGATTTTATTGTTGTGTTATAAGAAACAACAAATAGGGAAAGAAGAAATCTTTTTTTTTTTTTTTTAGATGTTCGTTCATTCCCACTACTTATCTTAATTTCTTTTTAATTTCTTAAATTCATTTTTATTCTACCTTCCCGGAGTCCATTCTCCGGGGAATTCTATTCTGTTTTCGCTATATATATATATGATATATGACTTTTTAATCTCTTTTATTTGCTAATCTTATTGGAAATCATGTAAAGACAATTCTTATTTGATATAGCTATTTGCGCAAGTATTTTACGATTAAGAAGCAATTGCTTCTTATACAGATTGTGTATTAATTTACTATAACTATAGAATACCATATTCTCACGAGCTGCTGCATTTATTCGAGTAATCCACAAACGACGAAAGTCCCTCTTTTGTCTGCCCCTATCCCGATGAGAGGAAACCAAAGCTCTCATTTTCTGTTGAGTAGCAGTTCGGGTAAGTCTTGAATGGGCCCCTATAAAGGTTGATGCAAATAAACGAATTTTTGTTCGACGTCTCCGAGCTATATATCCTCGTCTAACTCTGGTCATTGAATCAAATTAAACTTTAATGAATAACTAATTGATTTCTTTTCTTTCAGTCATCCTCTTATCCCCCCTCTAGTTAATTAATACCAAAACGGATTATTCCGATATATAAAATATAAATTCCAATGGCTTTTGCTACTATGACCTTCCCAACCACGATTTTTTATTCTTTCCGGGTAAAATACCCGGAAAGAATAAATTCTAGCGATAAAAAAAAATAGTGGGTTCCATCGTTTCTATGGTTACTTCGTAAACGGTGAGGTCCTCTCTATACACCGGAGCCTTTTCTTTCATTTAACCAAATGTTATTGTGAACTTGTATAGTTCACACTCTTTAGTTTAGCTCTACCAATCAATAATAGTTCTTTTCACAAAAGGGTTATCCATACAGTGACGGCATTTAATTATGAAAGTTGGCTAGGTAGCTGACCTTGTTAGTCCGTTCTTTCAAGAATAGGAACATAACCTTTTTGCTTCTTATAGTACTCTTTCCTCCGCTTAATAGATAACTATTTGCTACCAATGGGGAATTACTTCTCATCTCAAACTGAGGTGATTGGATTTGCACCAATGGAAACCATAAATTTCATACACAAAAATATAGGTAGATGATGAATCTTTAGCTTTATAGATAGTAAATAACGTTTTTCCATCTTATCGATCTTTATTCCTTGGTACTGGTGATTGGTACTTGAAAAATTGCTGTATTTTTTTTGTTTGAACTCATGATCTAAACGAGTCGCACATACACCCGAGTACATGTTCCCCGTCGTTGAGGGCACCCCCTAAGTGCGGGGGATTTCGTGATATTTCGTATTGGCTGTCTTGTGTTTCTAATAAGTTGTTTAATTGTCGGCATATCATACATATATATAATAAAATAGGTTGGTTTAGATCGATCTTAACCTGATTTATTGATGATTATGAATTATTTACATTCAATATCAAATCACGGAAAAATGGAATTATGGAGGGAATCATATATTTAGGCGAAATCCCCAATAGTTTCATTTTCGACCGCTACAAGATCAACAATGCCATGAGCTTGGGCTTCTGTTGCTGACATAAAAACATCTCTCTCCATGTCTTCGGATATAACCCATAAAGGGTTACCTGTTCTTTGTACATAAACCTTTGTGAGGGTTTCGCGAAGTCTGAGTAGTTCTTCCGCTTCCAAGATAAATTCCCCTGCTTGTGCCTCATAAAAAGAACTAGCAGGTTGGTGAATCATAACCCTGATAATATTGATCTAACATCATGCATGAACGGTTCTTCTATCTTGAAGAATTGGATTAAAGTAAGGACTAAAAAAAACAAGAAAAAAAAATAGAATTAAACGACGGACCGTACAGGCACCTTTTGTGCATTGCATACGGCTCTGCAATGGAATTTCCTTTTCCCCCTTCTATTTTATCGAAGAAAAAAATCCATCCGATCTAGATTGTTGAATGATCCATTTACCACCCTTCCTTTCATTCATATTGTAATGTAAAAAAAAATACTATGATGGTTCTGTTGCTTTCTATATTTATCTCGTCTGTGATTTAGCAATCCCAAAGTTTCTTTTTTTTTTTCGTACTCTTTTCTTCGTAAGAGAAATATCAGAAAAAGACTTCTGGTGTGGAAGAAAACGGTTTGTGACGCTGAAATGCACTCCCGACATAGAAGATCAAGTCGGAAATAACCTTTTTTCATACTACTATCTCGATAGAAAATATCGTGTTAGAAAAAACAATAATAGTTTGTTCATATCGAACTCGAAGTGCCATGCTATTATTACCTATTATTCATATTCAATATGGCGAAGGCATAGTCTTCTTCTTCTTTTTTTTTTTAACTCATTGGCGCCAAGCATGGGGGAATGCTAGACGTTTGGTAATTTCCCCTCCGACCAGAATGAAGGATCCCATTGAAGCGGCTAATCCCATGCATATTGTATGTACATCGGGCGAAACAAATTGCATAGTATCATAAATAGCGATTCCTGGTATTACCCATCCACCAGGGGAATTTATAAACAAATAAAGATCCTTAGTATCATCTTCTATACTGAGATATACCATGAGACCAACAAGTTGATTTGAGATCTCGCTATCAACTTCTTGGCCTAAAAAAAGTAATCTTTCTCGATAAAGTCGGTTGATTAGGACAAAATTATATCCCTTTTGAACCGTACGTGCATCTTTGGATGCATACGGTTCAAAAAAATTGCGAAAATAAAGAATCAATGTGTCGATTCCAATCCTATCTCTCTTTTTTTTAAGAGATTCCTGCTTTTCTAATGAAGGGGTTTTTTCTTCCATTAAAAAAAGAAATAGTTTTTATCCCTTCCCTAAAAAAAAAAAAGAATTTACTGAACTTATTTAATTAACCTCTCATTGATGTATTGTTTCGTCGAGATTTAAATCACGATGTCATTTTCTTGTTCCTGAATGGGCCCTTTGAATTCTTTTAGGTTCATGTTCTACTCCGGGGAAAGATCTATCCGAATTATAGTTGTACATATAGGACAAATGATCTCAGTACCACTTCTTTTTGCTACGAGTTTTTTTTTTTCAATTCGTTTCATGTCTCCAAAAAACTATTCAATGTATTTATTATAATGGTTGACATGGCAGTTTAAGAGTGCATCTCTAATTAAATAAATAAAATAGAAGAATCTTCTATTAAATAAAATAGAAGAATCTTCTATGCATAGCTACAAGCGGTAATTCTACATATATTACTATTACCCATTTGGTATTTTATGAGCAGGGCCTGGATACTCCATTTTTTTAGTCCAAGTTAACCATAAATTCTTCTAATTAAGAATATTGCTCCTCAATCTAAATTAATCTAATTTAACTTCACGCTACACATGATTGATTCTTCAATCAATACAATATTTCTTGGGCGAAACAGAGGATATCTCGATCGGGGGAGAAAATGGGGAAATTCCATATGACCCAATATGTCTGACAAGTCGCACTATACGTCAACCCAAACTGCATCTTCCTCTCCAGGACTCCGAAAAGGTACTTTTGGAACACCAATGGGCATTAAATTAAAGAAAAAATTTAAGTACTATACTTCACTTTAATATGGAAACGTAAGAATGAGTTTATTGTCTTCTTCGAAGGTTTTTAGAGAAAGATAGAATTAAGAAATAAAAATCTTAATGAAGAGATAGATCGTTCGAATAATAAAAAGGATCCATACATTCATTCCCCCAAAATAGGACTAATGCTCCCATTGCGTATTGGTACTTATCGGGTATAGAATAGATCTGCTTCTCTTTGTTCTTACGAACAGAATTCAGCCGTTATTTTCAACGGAATACAATAAAAAGTAACCTTTTCTCATACAGAATTCGCTGAAAAGATTAGGTAAATAGTATAAGTCTATTGCAATGCGATAAAGTTACATAGTGTCTATTTTTCTTTGAGAAAGGGGTATTTCCATGGGTTTGCCTTGGTATCGTGTTCATACTGTCGTATTGAATGATCCCGGCCGATTGCTTTCTGTCCATATAATGCATACGGCTCTAGTTTCCGGTTGGGCCGGTTCGATGGCTCTATATGAATTGGCGGTTTTTGATCCCTCTGACCCTGTTCTTGATCCAATGTGGAGACAAGGTATGTTCGTTATACCCTTCATGACTCGTTTAGGAATAACCAATTCATGGGGTGGTTGGAGTATTTCAGGAGGAACTGTAACGAATTCGGGTATTTGGAGCTATGAAGGCGTGGCCGGAGCACATATTGTGTTTTCTGGCTTGTGTTTTTTAGCGGCCATCTGGCATTGGGTGTATTGGGACTTAGAAATATTCTGTGATGAACGTACAGGAAAACCTTCTTTGGATTTGCCCAAAATCTTTGGAATTCATTTATTTCTCTCAGGAGTGGCTTGCTTTGGCTTTGGCGCATTTCATGTAACAGGCTTATATGGTCCTGGAATATGGGTGTCTGATCCTTATGGACTAACTGGAAAAGTACAATCTGTAAGTCCAGCGTGGGGCGCAGAAGGTTTTGATCCTTTTGTTCCCGGCGGAATCGCCTCTCATCATATTGCAGCAGGTACACTGGGCATATTGGCAGGCCTATTCCATCTTAGTGTCCGTCCGCCTCAACGTCTCTACAAAGGATTACGTATGGGCAATATTGAAACTGTACTTTCTAGTAGTATCGCTGCTGTTTTTTTTGCAGCTTTTGTTGTTGCTGGAACTATGTGGTATGGTTCAGCAACAACCCCAATCGAGTTATTTGGTCCCACTCGTTATCAGTGGGATCAGGGATACTTCCAGCAAGAGATATATCGAAGAGTTGGTGCCGGACTAGCTGAAAATCTAAGTTTATCGGAAGCTTGGTCTAAAATTCCTGAAAAATTAGCTTTTTATGATTACATTGGTAATAATCCGGCAAAAGGGGGATTATTCAGAGCGGGCTCAATGGATAGCGGGGATGGAATAGCTGTTGGATGGTTAGGACATCCCGTCTTTAGAGATAAAGAAGGGCGTGAGCTTTTTGTACGTCGTATGCCTACTTTTTTTGAAACATTCCCGGTAGTTTTAGTAGATGGAGATGGAATTGTTCGGGCAGATGTTCCTTTTCGAAGGGCAGAATCAAAGTATAGTGTCGAACAAGTAGGTGTAACTGTTGAGTTCTATGGTGGCGAACTCAATGGAGTCAATTATAGTGATCCTGCTACTGTGAAAAAATATGCTAGGCGCGCACAATTAGGCGAAATTTTTGAATTAGACCGGGCTACTTTAAAATCTGATGGTGTTTTTCGTAGTAGTCCAAGGGGTTGGTTCACTTTTGGGCATGCTTCGTTTGCTTTGCTTTTCTTTTTTGGACATATTTGGCATGGCGCTAGAACCTTGTTTAGAGATGTTTTTGCTGGTATTGATCCAGATTTGGATGCTCAAGTGGAATTTGGAGCATTCCAAAAACTTGGAGATCCAACTACAAAGAGACAAGTAGTTTGATACAAGACTGCTTTGGTATCTTTATCCTCTATCTCTATTTTTTTCTCGGGTACCCGAGAAAAAAATAGAGACTTGAATCAACTTCTTTTTGTTGATTCTTTCCCCTCTTTTTTTATGGTATGGTAAATGATCCCACTCAATCAAACGAATAGATGTGAAAGCTATAATTGTAAACCACGATCGAATCTATGGAAGCATTGGTTTATACATTCCTTTTAGTCTCGACTTTAGGAATAATTTTTTTCGCTATCTTTTTTCGAGAACCACCTAAGGTTCCGACTAAAAAATAATGAAATAATTTTTCATTATAGAAACTGAAGTAATGGGCCCTCATATCAAGAGGCTCATTACTTCAACAAGTCTAGTCTCCGTGTTCCTCGAATGGATCTCTTAGTTGTTGAGAGGGTTGCCCAAAAGCGGTATATAAGGCGTACCCCGTAAAGCTTACAAGTAAACCTGATATGAAGATGGCGACTAAGGTTGCTGTTTCCATTTTTAGAAAATTTCAAGATCACAATGGATCTACGATAAGATCGTTTATTTATTTACAATTACAACGGAATAGTATACAAAGTCAACCGATCTCAACCAATGATTAAATAGGATTTATGGCTACACAAACCGTTGAGGGTAGTTCTAGATCTAGGCCAAGACAAACTACTGTAGGGAGTTTATTGAAACCATTGAATTCAGAATATGGTAAAGTAGCTCCGGGCTGGGGGACTACACCACTTATGGGAGTTGCAATGGCTCTATTTGCAATATTCCTATCTATTATTTTGGAAATTTATAATTCTTCCGTTTTACTGGATGGAATTTCAATGAGTTAGGTTCATAAGAACTATGAACCTCTAGTTTTTCAATCAAAAAAAATTTTATTTAAAACTTGGATTTATAGACCTTTTTGGTAGTTCGACTGTGGTATTTCTTTTTTCGGTATTTCCGGAATATGAGCGTGTGACTTGTTATAATTGATCCTATTGATAATACAGAGAACGGCCCTGTCATCTCTATTAAGATGATTCCACCCCGTCGGATATTTATTCTAATATCTGGAACACGGAATATTATAGAAAAAAGTAAGAAAAAAAAATATTCTAACTATGATTCATACCTATTATTTAGACCTCGCAACCGGACTAAAAAAAAATTCAGATGGGTATTTCCTAAATTAAATTATTTTTCTTTCTTTAGACTTATGAAATTAATTTTATCTGAAGAACAACTTCTTTCTCTAGATTTTTTTGAGTCATTACATCCACTCATTGAAATTGAATAATTGATGATCAAATGGTTTTTACTCAAAGAACCCTTTTATTTAGCTTGGGATTAAATCATCGTGGTTCTTGTATGAATCTGAGGTTTTAATTGATTTATAGGGTCTTAACAAGGGAATTCCTATCAACAGTAAAACAAAAGTTGACCCGCATTACGCACAAAAAACAACAAATTAAATAACAAAAACAAACAAAAATAGGAAAGAGAAGATTCAAGAGGCCTGGAACGATCAATATAAAGAAAAAGAAAGGTGTACGAGCTAACTTGATATTTTTGGCATTAGCATCACAAAGAAGAGATTTCGGATTTTTTTTTCTTTCTATCTTTGGCACAAATTGCATCAAGCAGCTAATAAGTTTTGAACTTTCTATTGCATATCCGTCAAAATCGGTATTTGTGTGTTTCTGTTTGAGCCGTACGAGATGAAATTCTCATATACGGTTCTCGGGGGGGGGGTCCTCTCGGATTCCCTATCTCAATAAAGTATATGATTGGTTCGAGGAACGTCTCGAGATTCAAGCGATTGCAGATGATATAACTAGTAAATATGTTCCTCCTCATGTCAACATATTTTATTGTCTAGGAGGAATCACGCTTACTTGTTTTTTAGTACAAGTAGCTACGGGTTTTGCTATGACTTTTTACTATCGTCCAACTGTTACAGAGGCCTTTTCCTCTGTTCAATACATAATGACTGAAGCTAACTTTGGTTGGTTAATTCGATCAGTTCATCGATGGTCAGCAAGTATGATGGTTCTAATGATGATTCTGCACGTATTTCGTGTGTATCTTACGGGTGGGTTTAAAAAACCCCGCGAATTAACTTGGGTTACAGGCGTGGTTCTGGCTGTATTGACTGCATCTTTTGGTGTAACTGGTTATTCCTTACCTCGGGACCAAATTGGTTATTGGGCAGTAAAAATTGTGACAGGCGTGCCTGACGCTATTCCTATAATAGGATCTCCTTTGGTAGAGTTATTACGTGGAAGTGCTAGTGTGGGTCAATCTACCTTGACTCGTTTTTATAGTTTACACACTTTTGTATTGCCTCTTCTTACTGCCGTATTTATGTTAATGCACTTCCCAATGATACGTAAGCAAGGTATTTCAGGTCCTTTATAGTTATAGCTTTATTTTATAGAGAAAACAGATCATAGATATTTGTAATTTCTGATATATCCTATCGGGAAGGAACAATAGTATTTCATTGCTACAAATATGTATTATTGAAAAAATAAGACATGTTTTTTGATACTTCTCTTCAACTCCGAAGTAGTTTAGTTCTTATTTGATAAGAATAGTTGAAGTGGATTCTCCGAAGAGAGGATGGATTATGGGAGTGTGTGACTTGAACTATTGATTGGGCCATGCCGATAGATTATTTTATCCGCCACGTTGAAATTCACAACCAAACGTGTCTCCGCATCCAACCACCACGTAAATCCCCCTATGTAGCATAGGA